ATAGGCTAAACCTCTCTTAATGTCTTTTTGAGCAAGAGCTAAAGTAGCTCCGAAAAAAACTGTTATTATCCCTATAAAAGAGATAACATTCATTATGTGGGGTATGACTATGAAAAGGGGCATAAGTCGAGCTACAAGAAAAATTCCCGCTGCTACCATCGTAGCAGCATGTATAAGGGCCGAAATAGGGGTCGGCCCTTCCATTGCATCAGGTAACCATACATGAAGGGGAAATTGTGCAGATTTAGCAATCGCACCAGCAAATAATAGAACAGCGCACAAAGTAACAAATACAGAATTGACCTCATTATTAGAAATCAAGTTATTGAATATTTGAAATAAATCACGAAATTCGAAACTCCCCGTTATCCAATAAAACCCTAAAATGCCTAATAATAAACCAAAATCACCAACACGATTAGTTACAAATGCTTTTTGACAAGCCTTTGCTGCAACAGGTCGTGTGAACCAAAATCCTATTAATAGATACGAACACATTCCAACCAATTCCCAAAAAATATAAATTTGTATCAAATTTGAACTAGTAACTAATCCCAACATGGAAGTACTGAAAAAACTCATATAAGCAAAAAATCTCAAATATCCGTGATCATGAGACATATAATTATCACTATAAATCAGAACCATAATTCCAACAGTAGTGATTAATATTGACATAATAGAAGTAAGTGGATCGATCAAGTATCCGAATTCTAAAGAAAAATCATTATTTATAATCCAAGACCATACATATTGATAGACAGAACTGCTATTTATTTGCTGAATAGACAGATTCAGAGAAAAAATCATGACTATACTTAACAATAAAACGCTCTGAAAAGCCCACATACGACGAAGACTTTTTGTTGCCGTCGGAAAAAGAAGAAGTCCCAACCCTATTAACATAGGAACTGGAAGTGGAAGAAAAGGTATTATCCACGCATATTGATATGTCTGTTCCATAAAAAAAGTTTTTTATTCTTAATTAATTGTTTTCGATTCACCGGATCTTACCTCTTTCGAAAAAAGTCAATAAAAAATCAAGATATGCACTAACTTATTGAATAATTTTATATTAGTATTTATTCTGAGTCTTTTCAAAATCGTTCAAATATTCAAAACAAGAAGTTACAGTTGGTCAAATGATATTACTAAGTGACATATAAAAACGAATACTTATAATAGGAAAATGAAAATATAGCAAGGATAAAAATTTAGGCTAAAAAGAATACTTTATCCTGATATGAATTATAGGATTAACTAAGGGCATTGGTCTAATGAAAAAACCTCTTGATTTTCGTTAGTTTATTTAAAATCATTAACTAATTCATTATGGGATTGATTGTTTTCTATTTCAATCAAAACAATTTATTAGTAAAGTTTAGAAGATTATAGATCTAAAATGAACCTTTTTATCAAGTTTGACTAACATTTATTAGGCAAAAGTTTACAATCCTTTGAGGTATTTTATTACATGTAAATAAAGTATAGAATAAGGAAAATAAAGGGTTTTTAGGTTATTTATTTCTTTTATTAAGTTTGATTTAGCAGATTCTAAAGATAGAACTTTGAGAGATAAACAACGAGAACTAAAAGTTCCAAAACAAAAATTTTTTTATTTCGAGTAATTTTTGATCCAATTTTAACGGATATTTGACATATCTATATTTCTTTTTTATGAAGAAAATCTTATTTAGATATATGAAGAGAATCTTATTTAGATAAAAAATATATAATGAATAAGAAATAAGAATTCGTTTTGAACAATAGATGTCTTTCACATCCAACTATAACAATGAGTAACTTTTAAATGGCAGTTCCAAAAAAACGTACTTCGATATCAAAAAAGCGTATTCGTAAAAATATTTGGAAAAGGAAAGGATATGGGGCGGCGTTAAAAGCTTTGTCATTAGGGAAATCTCTTTCTACCGGGAGTTCAAAAAGTTTTTTTGTACGACAAACAAATAAGTCCTAAAATATCGGAATAATCAGATCAAAAAATCGGCTCATTAATTTGTTAATATCAAAGTGAATATAAAATGAATAATTGGCAGTACCTCTTCTAATCAATATGAACTCAATATGAAATAGACCCTTAATTTGAATTTTATAAAAGAATTCTTCTGTTTTCTGAATTTTAAAAAAAAAAAAAAAAAAGAAGAAAGAAAAAATACAAAATTTTTTATTGATTTTATTTTTAGTATATTTTCACTCAAATTTTGGTGGTGGGGAGTCTTCTTTTCCCCATCGACCTTTACAAGAATGACAAATTCTTATGTTTCTCGGGAAGGCCAGATATAATATTTTTAGTTCAAATTAATGAAGTGTTTAAACTAATTGATTCCGTGTTAAAAATTTTTGGATAACTTTCTGACTTCTTAATTTATTTACTATATGGAATGAGTTTTCTATATATCTCCAATTTTCAGCCCAATCAATATCAATAAAAGAACTTAATTGTTGCAATGTTATGTACAAAAAATGTGTCAATTTGGAATAATCCAAAATTGACATATTTTAAATTAATTGATCAAATTGATTTTTTTGTTTCAAATTTATAAAATCAGATAAACCAGAAAGAATGACAATAAAAGTAAAAAATGAAACTAATGAACCTTCAAATTGACTTTTGAACTCATTTTTTTATCAATTTGAATCTTTACTAAAAAAACTTATTTGATTGAATTGACTTGTTCAATCTCGACGATTGAACATAAATAGGGTATTATGAGTTCGAGCAAGCCGCTATGGTGAAATCGGTAGACACGCTGCTCTTAGGAAGCAGTGCTAGAGCATCTCGGTTCGAGTCCGAGTGGCGGCATGCCATCTTCTAAAAGAGATCCAATAGATCTTATAATAAAAATAAATTAAATTCCCTATTTCTATTTCTTAATTAATACAGGGGATTCCCTCCCCTTTTTTCATTTTTATGATATTTTCAACTTTAGAGCATATATTAACTCATATTTCTTTTTCTATTGTTTCAATTGTAATCACACTTCATTTGATAACCTTATTGGGCAATGAAATCATAAAACCATATGATTTGTCAGAAAAGGGGATGATAGCTACTTTTTTATGTCTAACAGGATTATTAACCACTCGTTGGATTTATTCAGGCCATTTCCCGCTAAGTGATTTATATGAATCATTCATTTTTCTTTCATGGAGTTTCTCCCTTATTCATATAGTGCCTTATTTCAAAATAAGAAAAAATGATTTAACCACAATAACTGCCTCAATTACTATTTTTACCCAAGGCTTTGCTACTTCGGGTCTTTTAAATGAAATACACAAACCCACAATATTAGTACCTGCTCTACAATCGGAGTGGTTAATAATGCACGTAAGTATGATGATATTGAGCTATGCGGCTCTTCTTTGTGGATCATTATTATCAGTAGCACTTCTAGTCATTACATTTAGAAAGATTTTTTATAGTTCTAAAAGTAATAATTTATTAAAATTAAATGAGTCGTTTTCATTTGGTGAAATCCAATACAAGAATGAAAGAAACAATATTTTTCAAAAAACTTCTTTTTTTTCTGATAAGAATTATTACAAGGCCCAATTTATTCAACAATTGGATTATTGGAGTTATCGTGTGATTAGCCTAGGATTTATCTTTTTAACCATAGGTATTCTTTCAGGAGCAGTATGGGCTAATGAAGCATGGGGATCATATTGGAGTTGGGATCCAAAAGAAACTTGGGCCTTTATTACTTGGATCGTATTCGCAATTTATTTGCATACTCGAACAAATAAAAATTTGCAAGGAGCAAATTCCGCAATTGTGGCGACTCTAGGCTTTCTTATCATTTGGATATGTTATTTTGGGGTCAATCTATTAGGAATAGGGCTACATAGTTATGGTTCATTCACGTTAACCTATAGTTAAATTCAAGAAAAGTTCTTAAGAATACAAACAGAATGCAATACGGTGTATATAAAGCATCTTGTCTCAACCGGCGAGAACCGTGTGAATCAAGTAGTATAGTGATTCACGCGGTTCTCGCAAAGACCGAGTACATTGGGTAAAATTTTAAATTCATAGTTTGTTTTGACTTTATTTAAAATTTAATTTAAGAGAATAAAAATACTTCTTTTTTTTTCATTAGCCAACCAACTCTAAAAAGAATAGGAGTTTTTTTTTTAGAAAACTATCTATAAAAATAATTAGATAGAATACCTTCAACCTTGTCAACTGATAGTGAAAGAACAAAATCGGGGTACATACCAATACCTATTACGGGCATAAAAATGGAGATGGAAACAAATAACTCGCGCGGTCCAGAATCAAAAACATAAGAGTTTGGAGTATTAAATAACTTGTATCCATAGAATATCTGGCGTGACATAGATAATAAATAAATAGGAGTTAATATCATTCCAATTGCCATTACAAAAGTGATGGCAATTTTGGGCATTAAAAGATATTTTTGGCTGGTAATTATTCCTAAAAATACTAGCACTTCTGCAACAAAACCACTCATACCCGGTAATGCAAGGGAAGCCATGGAAAAACTACTGAACATTGTAAAGATTTTTGGCATGGGGATAGCTACTCCACCCATTTCATCGAGATAAACAAGACGTATTCTATCATAGCTCGTTCCCGCCAAGAAAAAAAGTGCAGCACCAATAAAGCCATGAGAGATTATTTGTAAAATAGCTCCATTGAGTCCCGTATCGGTTATCGAAGCAATTCCTATAAGTATGAAACCCATATGAGATACGGAGGAATAGGCTATTCTTTTTTTTAAATTACGTTGGCCGGGAGATGTTGAAGCTGCATAGATTATTTGTATTGTGCCTACTACCATCAACCAAGGAGAAAATATAGAATGAGCGTGTGGTAATAATTCCATATTAATCCGAATCAATCCATACGCTCCCATTTTTAATAAAATTCCGGCTAGAAGCATACAAGTACTGTAATGTGCCTCTCCGTGGGTATCTGGTAACCATGTATGTAGGGGTAGAATCGGCAATTTGACAGC